AAGGTCAACGTACGTAGCAGCAAGGATGGTGCATCGCCTATTTCTCGTTCTCGCTCGGGAGCCAAAACGAACACGCCTGCTACCTACTGTACTGGACCTTCGACCAGGCATTCTACCTTTGTCGAATCGGAACCAATACCACTGCATTGCGCTCGAACAGTTGAGCGGCCGCCGGCCCTTCCGTGCACAGATATAGATTCATTCTTCGTACCTGGTCCAGCCTCACAACCCTTCGCGGGTTGGTAAGAAGTCAGTCTTGTTTGGTAAGACGGAATTTGACAAAGAAAAGAGAGTGCTCGCCCAGGCCAACAAAGACCGTAATTACATAGATAACTGCTCCTCCCCTTCTCCGTCTTTAAGGCTTTAAGGCGAACCGTATGGCGGCTGGAAATAAAGACGACCTCACCTTCTCGTAGATGGTGTCAGTGAGAGCCATTTTAGTACCCCCCGTTGACCTTTTTTTGTAGATAGAATCTTCAATGAGTGGAAACAAGCAACCTTACTAAGCTAAGAAAGGTGTTGAGTAAGGCCGGCTTTCTTCCAATGCTTGAGCGCTTCTTTCTCATATCGATCATTCAATATCCTTTACTTTTCAATAAGGGGCGCGTTAGCTAGGCCGTTTTCTTGCAGGAGTGCTAGCGCGCGCCCTTACGTTTTCTTCGCTTGCTCTGCAGTACGAGCCTCATACAAAGCCGCGCCCCTTTAATATGATGAAGAGGGGCCGCCCTCTTTTATTTTCCGCACCAATCCTTATTTACTACTACATCTTTTTTGGGGTGTATAGCTCAGTTGGTAGAGCATTGGGCTTTTAACCTAATGGTCGCAGGTTCAAGTCCTGCTATACCCAAACCTAACTTGCACTATACTATGAGTAAGGATGCGTAGTAGCGCAAAGAGCACTCTTTGGCCTTTAGATTAGAGGCGCTTCGCCGTCTTTGATTGGATGGAAACAGATATCTAAAGTGTGCAGTGAAGGATCTTTATATTATAGGTAGCCAGCCAAAGCGCTTACCTTTCATCAAAGGGGCCGTAATCAGCCTCAAGATTTGAGATTCCGTAAGTAACTCAGTGAGTGCCTTTCTAAGTCTAAGAAAGAAGGGCTTGGAAGAAGAAAATGAAATACGAACAACCGCGCTGGTTGTAATAGATCGACTTTCATGCTAGTTCTTGCTCCAGCATGAAAGTTCCATTTCAGGGAAGGACGACGTACTATGATACTTTCTGTTTTGTCGAGCCTTGCTTTGGTCTCTGGTTTGATGGTTGTACGTGCTAAAAATCCGGTACATTCCGTTTTGTTTCCCATCCCAGTCTTTCGCAACACTTCAGGTTTACTTCTTTTGTTAGGTCTCGACTTTTTCGCTATGATCTTCCCAGTAGTTCATATAGGAGCTATAGCCGTTTCATTCCTATTCGTTGTTATGATGTTCCATATTCAAATAGCGGAGATTCACGAAGAAGTATTGCGCTATTTACCAGTGAGTGGTATTATTGGACTGATCTTTTGGTGGGAAATGTTCTTCATTTTAGATAATGAAAGCATTCCATTACTACCAACCCAAAGAAATACGACCTCTCTGAGATATATGGTTTATGCCGGAAAGGTACGAAGTTGGACTAATTTGGAAACATTGGGCAATTTACTTTATACCTACTATTCCGTCTGGTTTTTGGTTCCTAGTCTGATTTTATTAGTAGCCATGATTGGGGCTATAGTACTGACTATGCATAGGACTACTAAGGTGAAAAGACAGGATGTATTCCGACGAAATGCTATTGATTCTAGGAGGACTATAATGAGGGGGATGACAGATCTACTAAAGGAAAGTAGCTTGATATTGGTTCGAATCCAATTCGTGAGATGGCCATCTTGGTCATATAGATGTCTTGACACCCTTATTTTCTTTTCTCATTTTCGAATGACTGTCCCATTCCATTTTTGGTATAACTTCAAGCCGCTATACGATGTATTAGTAGAACCCCTGGGATACGACGCCCTGCTCCTTGAGTATCATGGGATTGAATACCCCGACCTCCCAGAGGCTCCCGAGAAAGCTATTTCAGCCTTCCGGACAGTTAAGGGCAATTCCTACGTCCCTCATCGGTCTGAATCCCCACCCCCGCATAACACTTACTATATTTTTAAAGAAAAACTGAAAAAACGCTTCACTTCCTGACCTTATTCTCGAGTAGGAAGGGTTCTCGCTACTAAAGAAATTTATTCAGTTGAAGTAGCTCTTTCCTGAGATGTCTTTCAAGCTGAAGAAGGAAGGGCGCTTTCCTTCGTTGAACACAAGACAGACGGGGGCAAATCCAATCCCTTAATTCTTTGATCCCAATTCAATTGTTGTTTGATGTAATAATAGAGGTGTCAGGCTCAGACTCTGAGAAAGATGACATGCGGCTAGTCCCAACTCTGAGTCTCGTAGTCTTGAAACTCAGCCGTACTTCCTTTGGCTGGCCTTTCGATCCCCTCGTTCACAAAGGGGCGCAACTGAAGCTCATCTAACGATGTTATAGTGGCTGTTCGCTCCTCTTTCTCTTCCTCTTTTTCTGCTTCTGCTAGGATTTTGTCCTGATAGCGCCGTGCTTGTTCAAGAAAGAGAGAGTCCCTTTGACGGAGAGAAAGACTCCGGGGATAGATAGTCAATGGCCTATGAGGAAGACATCTCCTCTGTTTTTGCTCTTCTTTTTGGCCTTTGGGCTTTTTGACTGTCCAACTCAATATCTTAAAATAGAAGTCATCTTTCTTCAAAGGCCGTTGACTCTGCTTCCTTGATTGAATAATCGAAGGTGAATCAATCAGACAGGACGGACGTGTGATAACAACACTTGCTTTCGTGCTGGAATTCCCCTTGGCGTCACTCACCTCTCTTTCCCTTGCTTTGCTCCCGTTTACCACAATGGCTGTCTCGCTGTCTACTGGAGCTCGGATCCGACTCAAAGTGGATTCGTGTGTATGCGCCCTGCCCAGAGCTAGCCTGAAAGAAAGTTCAATAAAAATGATTGACACTTGAGAGTAAGGTGAAGACTCTTTCCCCTAATCCATCCATGAATATACTTTTTTCGCTAAGAAAGCCTCTACTGGGCGGGCTACTCCAATAATTACTTTTTTTCTGGGTTCTTTCATAACATAAAGTCATCTAAACAACAGCTTTTAGCTTGCTTCTTGATTGTGGCGATCCCCTTCTTCTGTTCTTGACTCGTACCTGAAGCTAAGCCGGACTCAAGGAGGCTTCAAAGCCAGATCTTCGTCTTTCATATAGAAAGGAGACCTCTCCTTCTCAGGTTATCCCATTTTTTGCTTGAATCCGGCCGTCAACTTCTTCAACTGCTGATGCCGCTGACCTATATGGTGTGCTTTTCGTTCCTTTTGCTTCGAGCGCCCTTTCCCCTTCTCCGCACTCAAGTTGCTGTCTTTCCTATGGCTTGGACCCTTTCCGTGCCTCTGAGGAAAGATTCTCGCTACTCAAGAAATTTAGTAAGTGAAGTTCTCCTATCAGCTTAAAAAGGGCTTTCTCAGGTCGACCTTTCTTTAGGTTAAGTGGCGTGTAGCTAATCTCGCTAATATCTCAGATCGGGGGACAACTCTGTCTCCGCTTCTGCTCGTGCACTCGTTAAAGCAAACTCATGGCCTAGTTGGTGAATGAGCCTACAAGTGGTAACCGCTCTGTATCCGTCATCTCTTTTGAAGAAGCTGCTGAGCTAGATGCGGCGCTTTCTAAATCCCGTGACTCTCAGTCATCTATCTTCTTTTCACCTGAAAATGTTGGATTGGGGGAAGGCTTTCCTTCTTTGTTGACTTCAACTGATACCGGCCGATAGCCCAATCTCTTAGTCTCGGAACTAATTGTCTATCTAGTAGCCACTCCTTGCTTTGATGAGTTAAGTGAAATGAAAGTCGATTTTGATCCTATATCGCAGCATCATGACTCGTCAATGAAGCCGACATGGGGCTAGAGTCATCACATCAAGTATTGGGCACGTGGGTGAGTGAACTCTAGTTGTGCTTGAGTTGCGATCCGCTCCGGTCAAGTCGAACCTTGCCAATTAGCTTCTGGAGATCGGGTTCTCACTACCAGTCCAAGTGGGAATTCTTCTAAGAAAGCCCCTTCTTCTAGTCTTTATCTTGAATCTTTCTTATTGTCTTTCCCTTTCATCTTGATATCAACTCTGACATTAACAAAGCATCGGGCGGGGAAGCTTTCAATATTATGATGAAAGAGACTATCGGAGAAGGTCCCACTCTGCTTGCGTCCGCTAGCTGACGACGTGTGTAACGCATGCTCCTGTTCCGCCGCGGTTGGTGTTATATATAGAAGTTCTTGGTTGAGAGTATCGGGTCTTCAATTAGGGCTGATCTCCTCAACGCATCCGCTGTTCAATCATCTGCTGCTGATGGTCTTGTTGTCGCAGACGGTCTTCTGTTGGCAATTGAATCAACTCTTACTGCTCGAGTAGACGGTCTTCTTGGTGAGTGAATCATCTTCATCCTATAATAAATAAGGACATTTACACCACCTATTACAGGTCAGGTCCTAAAGCTATAGTGTAATTCCCTGTGACTATTGACAGGAGATCCTTCTATGCTTTCACCGATAATCACATCCAACTACATCCAGGAATCGCATCTGCCAGATGTGGTTTCGGGACCTGGCGTGTAACCTCGATAGCATGTGCCCTAGCCACCCAAGCCTATTAGTCGCTTAGATAAAGAAGGAAGCCCTTCGGGAGCTATTCTTTCCCTGATATTGGCAGGACTTACTAGCCCCTAGCTGTTTCAATGGTAGGAGCAGGGGATTGAAGAGGGACATCCGTGCTAAGAAGAAGGGACTGCAGCCCCAAGGTGTAGCATCAGTTCCAGACAACCGCTCAAGTTCAAGTAAAGGCTTCTGTCCTAGGAAGAAAGGCTCGAAAGCCTAAAGCTATGATTTATACTTGCTCTCTCCCTGAAGTGGATGTGGAAAAGCGGGCGCTAATGCAAGGAAAGGAGGTGTTGTTCG